TAACTTGAACTCTTGTTTTCGTTTTCCCGTGTTTTTGGCTTGTTTTTGAGCCATAGATAATCACTCTCTTTCCTGGTACTCCTGGTTGAAAGCATACCTTTGATAGAACTCCAATACTTATTGTCATCCAGTTCAAGCTAATGAGTTCTTTCCATACTAGGCGTTTATGCTTTCTTGCCATCCGCTGTTGCCAAGCGACTTGCCGCTTAGGTTTCAGTTGATGTGCTTTCAGCAAGTAGGCGACGCGAATCTATGCTTTCTATGTTCAATCGGATACCAATTGAATTGCTTGGATGCGTTTGAAAGCCTCGAGATTACTTGCAGAAAAAAGCTTTCTAGGTTTGTCTTGTGTCTCCGTAGCAAATGGTCCATTTTTTGATGGGCGAACGACGGGAATTGAACCCGCGCATGGTGGATTCACAATCCACTGCCTTGATCCACTTGGCTACATCCGCCCCTACCCACGCACAGGTTTAAGTCTTTATCTACGATCAGATCCTTTCTGAACTCCCGCTATCAATATCAAAGAGAAGCTTTTTCCTATACTATAGTTGCAAGTCTATTGTTGTGTTTCGGAATTAGGGGAAACAAAGCTTCAACAAGTAGAAGCTTCCTGACAAAGCTTCAAAGAGGTTGGGCTGTTCACTTCATTGATTTGACTTCACTTTACTTAAGATTAAAGAGAGGGGCAGCGGTACCGCGCTCTTCCGTGCTCGTAGGTGAACTCCCCTATGCATCCCGACTAAGGTCTCACAAACGTGCGCTTCCCTTATGCATCCGGCCGCTTCACTAATGTGAATAGGTTATACAGAAGGGTGGGTTGGTTATATACTTTTATGCGCGTTCCTTTTTCGAACCTTTTGGTATGTATTGCCCCCTAACTATGGATCAGATCCACCAGACGATAAACTAAATTCCGCACTGCTGCTGAGTCGTCGGACTTATCCACCAATGGATTCGTGGAATTTCTGTGGATTGCGTTGGGGGAAATCTACCAAAGCTAGGCAGATAGATAGACTCCTTTCCCGCTGCTAAGGGAGAGCAAGAAAAAAAGGATTGTTTTTGAACCAGCGCCCCCTTTTGGGTATGCAGGTACTAAGAGTCCTCTCACTACCAACCAGCAGACATCATCTGGCTGGGTCTTGCCGGTATCAACAACGAAAAAAATGTAAACAGCAACTCACTATGGCTCTTGGGCCCAGACAACGTCCTAGGCGTAGGGGAGATCGGAGCAACAGGGAGCGCCTAGACGACGTTTTTCTTCCTGGGCTGCAGTAAGTAGATCGAGAGGTCGTTCCGCCCCTTGTCCCCGAATATGGGTAATATGTTCTCATACAATGTTGCTCCAATCTGACCTAGCTGGCAAGCGATCTCAGCTCGCGACAGAGAACAAGACAGCAAGCGAGCGTACCTTTGTTCGCTTCTTCTCCACCAAGCACGGAAGTTTAAGGATAACTGTAGGTCGGTGGCTACCTAAGGAAACTCCGATTCGATCCGCCCCCTGGCCGGGAGGCATCTACCTCATCCCGATCACAAGGAGAGGTTCACTATGATGGGGGGTACTTTTTTCCCTTCCGGAAAGAATGAAATGCATAGGGGACCATCCTTTTGTTGCGGCATGCTCCTCAGATTTACGGATTCGCAGGGGGCGCCTCGGGCCCTACTTAGTTGACTGACAATGACAAAGGCTTGCGAAACTAAGTAGGGCCTTTTGAATTGAATCTTAAGTAGTCTATCAGTGGTGCAAAGCGGCTTTGCCCCTTTTCAGTAGAGGAGCAAAAGGTTAGACCTTCGAAAGTCAGCGAACAACGGTTCTTCTATGTAGGTATGGGGTTCCCCCTTGACTCTCCTAACGTCGAGCTAAGTGACTTCGTAACCTTTTCGTAGCGTAGTAGAATGAAGGCTACGCACCGACGCACTCTTTTCTATTAGCCTAAGCGTCTTCGCTAACTCGCTCGCCTACTATACAATACATTAAGTAGGGTAGGCTAACTCAGCCGCTTACTTATACTAATGTAGGGCTAAGTAGCGCCTTTTCCTTTTTGAATAACCCGTTCTCGTTATCTTTCCTAAGTAAAGCAGGCGAACCTATAGGTCCTTAGTAGCGTTGACAAAGAAGAACAGCCGGTTAAAAGACAGCGAATCTTTGTATTTATATATTTAGATTCTATTATTATTATTATATAGGCCAGCTTGACAAGCTACCCTTCCTCTTGATCTGAGGTGCGAAGAGAAAGATCTCTTTTTTATGACTTCCACTTATCGATCCCGGCCCAGAAAAGTGACCGACCAGAGCCCTATTGATGAATGAAAGAAAGGGTTTATGAGCCCTAGCCCTGTAAGCCCACACCTGTGTAGAGTAGATCGTTCAACACCTGCGGCACAAACCCATTTTTGACCTATTGGTCCTAGTATCATAGGCGACCGAACGGCCGCCCCCTAATTACTAGACCGACCTGCTATAATAATTCCATAAACACCTAGCGAAGATATGGCAAACAAATAAAGTAGCCCTATGTTCGGATCTGACAATACCATACCATAATCAAAAGGTACAACGGCCCGAGCGACCAGACTTAACATAAATGTAGCCACTGGAGCCATTCTAAAAAGGGAGAAATTAGCACTACTTGGTGAAATAGGTTCTTTTAGAATCAATTTCAAACCATCTGCTAGAGGTTGTAACAATCCAAATGATCCCACTACATCAGGACCCTTTCGACGTTGCACAAAAGCCATTACTTTACGTTCAGCTAGCACTAAAAAGGCGACTCCTAGTAGAAGTGGTAGAATTATTCCAAGTATTTCAGCTGGAACAGCTATGTACATTTTATATTTTCTATTCACTCATGATCTGGCCTGGTCGACCCAATCATGATATTGAAGGATGGACCTTTTCTCGAAAAACTCCGGATCCCGAGAAGAGTTGAAGATGGTGCAACATCGAATCCTGTTACGTTACTTCGAATTGAATCTTAGCCCGCCCCCCCTTCTCATATATCTTTCCCCCTGGCCCTCTCCTGGTTTGCTTCCATGTCGCAACCTTATTGATTAATAGGACCGCCGCATTCTGCGCAGAATTGGCCATACGCTTGCGGGGGTTGGGAGTTAGCTTTTCTATTTCTTTGAGGATTAGAATCCTCTTTCGCGGGGAGGCATTCCTCAGGCCCAGCTTGTCCGCTGTCCGCCTCACAAAGCGGATCGACGCCCTTCTCTCTTCCTTTTCCTACCAAAGGAAGAGAAGGACAGTAAGCCTCTCCTTCAGCTCATGACACGACAGAGGCTCCGCTTCACTGATGAGGGGCCGGTCTAGCTCATCCCACAGGTCATCTTGTGGAACCTCCGGAGGCCGCGGCTGAAGGAGCATCTATCCCAATCCCTTTACCGATTCCCAACAGACTGGGATAAGGCACGCTTGAAGGAAGAAGTCAAAAGCCGTGTAGACGTATAAGTCTAACTTGAAGGGGGTCTAGTTATGGAAGGGTTTCTCCCCAATGGAATGATCTGGACCCTTGCGAAAGAAGGACCTCTAAATCCGACGACCTTGACTGAAAAGCTCCCAATTGGGTCAGTAGCTGGCTGAGTAGTTGATAGACCAAATAAGCACAGTAGCTGTTTAGAGCCGAAGGAGGGATTCTATAGCCTACGCACTTGCCTTTAGGAGATCGAAGTTGGATGAATTTCCAGCGGTTCCTTCCGTTGGCGTCATCGAATCACGTTAGCAATCCAGAAGAACTGGAAACTCGAAACGACCGGTCAAAGGAATTGATCCGTTTAGTTCTGTTCTTCTCCTAGTTTGATAGCACACCCATGTAGGGGGATCTTTCCGACGCTAAGCGCGCTGCATCTCCTGTCCGAGTGAAGAATATCTTGTCCAAGCCCTTCCAGCTTGCACCCTTCTTCTGCCATTGGGAATTGAACATCTCTCAACTTGTAAGTGGTAGAAATGAAGGACTCTGTTGCAGGTTTTGGTTTATTAAAGAATCATCTCAGAAGCCCGTGTATATTAGTAAAAAGGGGGGACTTTCGTGGGTCCGACGTCTCTGGTGTGCCTGAAAATGTGATTGATAAATGGGCTTTTGAAATTCGATTTGTCGCAACAAACAAGAGGTACTGTCTCCGCCTTTTCAAGTATGGATCATCATTTCTCAAGTGGTTATGATCCTCCATTGCTGCTCGGTAGTGGCCTAAGGCTCAATGATTGATCTTCCGCGCTAAGGCTAGCATCTCATCTCATCTTTCATCTTATTGCTTCGAGCTCTCTTCGGGAAAGTGTAAAAGTGTAACCTGTTGCTCCTTGATTTCACATAAACAACTGAGTGCCTTCTGCTCCTTTTGGTCTTCTCTTTCTGTGTCTATGAATCTCCTGCCCACTCACATTCTCTTTATCGAATCCTTCTAGGCAGATAGGACTACTCCTCTTGCTTGCTCTTGGCCTTGGCTGCTTTTAGAGACACCCCTTTAGCTCGTCTTAGAGAATTGAATTAGGAATTAGATTCTCGTCTTATTGTAGGTCGGTCATCTGTTCAATCTGGAATTCCATCTCTTGTTTGGTTTCTGGTATCGGTTTAAGTTCCTTTGTTCAAATAAATATCTATGTCAGGCTTCCCTTCCCGGTTGTCCTGTTCAATCCGCTGTTCTTCTGTCTGAGGCAAAGGCGAATCCCTCATACTGTATATGGTCGAGCCGGCTTGGCTGGTACATCAAGCATATCGGCATATTCTTTTTTCGGTGTGGTACACATATCTTTCAATGTCAATCAAGTAATTCATTCTCACTGTCTGAGGAAAACGCGAAGAATTGCCATTTTATGAGCTTGTAAGGCCCGTTGAAGTCCCCGAATAAAGGGGAAAAGGCTATAAGTAGGCCGTTTGCTGTTGCTATAGGGGCTGCTCGCCTTTATACGGCTTCGCTATCGCTTCTATGTAGTGGTCGACCTAAAAGAAAAGGTAGTATTCCTGCCATACTAGAATGCCTATTCTCTAGTGCTAGAAGCTTCGCCAGAAGCAAGCAAGACGAGGTCGCTCCGCTTCGTAGACAAGGCCCGTTCCGTACTTTTACTTACGAGCTCGTGTAGTACTCGCCCCTATTTCTAAAGGGGCTTATGCACTCCACTCGCTGTCTACTAAACGAGCGTTCGAGCGAGCGGGCGAAGCCTTCCATTTAGTTGCTTCCCCCCTTTTCCCTCACCCTACTCTTTCATTTCCGCTTAAGCTTCCCCGGTTTGTGGGATTAATTGATTGGATACCCGAGAACCATAATCTTTCCTAGAAACAGCTTCTACGACGATAGATAGGGGTCAGGTTTGTTTGGCATCTATGCCCCCTGCCCTCCAAACAGTATGGGAGCCTTTCAGCTCGTACTGCTCACACTCCTAGATCTTCACGGCACCTCCTCCACCATAGTGTGAGCTGGGAGCAGCTCTGAAAAGCGAGGCCTACTTAAAAATTCGCTTTCAACAACGTCAACAACACCACGAAAAAAGTAAACTATGGTTTACCACTGATCTGATCATAGGTGAAATCCAATCCCTTCGCGCCAGGCTTGGAAACCGTAAGTCAGGCCCCTTCGCCTCTCGGAAGCGAGAAAACGAGCAGCAAGCTAAAAAAAAAGCCCTGCCCGCCCTTCTCTATTTTGAGCCTCATATTGAGGAGGCTTCCCGGACTCGTAACAGGCGGCTAGGAACAAGAAGAGGGTCAGTAGTCTCTGCCGTTGCAGGTCCTTCTCTTTCCGCTGAGATGGCCCTCTTTTTTTTGTTCACCGCGGCACGAAATCATGAAGAAGCTGGAAGAACTCAGAAAGAGAGTGGCGCCTAGCCGTTGAGAGCGTCTGTTGTCTTTGTAGAGGAACAGTACGATCTTGGACTGGCCCCCTTCGCATGACCTAGAAAGCAAAAAAGTCCGTGCTACTATAAGGCCTCTAAACTCCTCCCTCAGGACACTGTTGCGTTGCCCATAGGGACGGGGTAGCCCCGACTTCCATAGGTCCTTGGTTCGACCTCCTAATGAGAATTGAGGTCCTTGCGCGGGCGTCTCATCCCTAAGACTTGTTTGCTCTGTATGGAGTGCCCCGTGGTTCCTCGAGTGCCAGCCGCAGAGAGGAATGCCATCAACTAGGGCGCTATTGGCCACTAACCACTCGCTCGCCGGCCGCTCGGGCTCCGCGTTTCAAGTTCGTTATCCTAACCGTATCCTCTGCTCCACCGGGAGCCTGGCCCCTTCTTCTATCTTATCTACTGCTTTGCTCCTCGGCTCCATACTGCTCCAGCCGCTCGCTGTAATAGCTTGCTTCTCGGGTGGCTCGCACCCTGGGTGGTGCGGCTGAGCCAGAGTGGGCTCAGCAGTCGGCCTATCTTTCCGGGCGCACGCGTAAAGGCATGATTAGTTCCACAAATCTCACTGCACTGACCATAGTAAACTCCTTCTCGTTGTACCGAAATAGAGATCTGATTTAAACGCCCAGGTACAGCATCACATTTTACACCTGAAGAAGGTACAGCCCAACTATGAGGTACATCAGCAGGTGTTACAATAATACGTAGATGAGTTTTGGCTGGTACAACCACTCTATTGTCCACTTCTAATAAACGTGATTGCCCCAATTCTGGATCATCTTCTGGAATCGTATAACTGTCAAAAGTGAGTGACTGTTCATCGGAACTGTTATAGTCCGAATACTCATAAGGTTGGGTCGACGCCCGCCTCCCTCCAAACTGTACTTGCAAGTTTCCCCGCAAAAAGCTCTCCACGCCTGCTCTTAGAAAGAACACTATTTCTCTTTAGTTAGGTAGTTCTCCCAACCGTAAGACCCTTTATGAGTAAGGGGAATCGAAGGCCGGGGAATTTGTATTGGCAACAGGGAACCGTTTATCACCCAGCCCTACCTACCCTATGTATTCGAGGTATTCGAGGGGGAGGCTGGAACCGAAAAAGACCTGGTTCCACACATATGAGACAGGCGGAAGGTATGGGACGACCGGTTCACCACGGAAAGCGAATTCGATCCTATAGTCGTCTTCTTTGTTCGATAAATGCGCAGTGGAAAGGGATGCTAGTCGGGCTCGGCGAAGTTGTAGGCCCCAATAAAGAAGATCCAGAGTGATTCCTCACCTATCCTGTCCGGGGCACAGTTGAACGCTCGAGTATAGATTCCCTATGCTCGTGTGAACGGCCGGCCCGTAGATCTAAAAGGATCCATCCATAGGCCTGACCGGATATCGTTTGTCCACAAATTAAACAAAAAGTTGGTTTTTAGTAGTAGTTCATGAGACCTCGAATTCCCACGTTCCAGCGTGCATTATGCCAACGGGTTCCGCCCCCAACTCTAGCTGAGAAGTTGAGTTACCCTTCTTTTTTTTTCAGAAAAAGAATAGAATAAAGAAAGAGATCGTCTATATCCTGTATCGATCATAGGATCACTCTATGAATAGGTCAATTCTCTGTGACCTCCCACAGTTCACGACATCCCTTGCTTCTCGCTGCGAACGGCTCCTCTACCGAGGAGTAGAAGCGCTGGTCCCCTTCGGTCAAGTTGCTTGTGCCTGCTGTTACCTACCGTAGGACCTCCGTCCCCGAAGCGAAGAAAGAGGAGCAGGAACAAGAGGTTGTCCTCTCCCGGCCCAGTAGTTCCGCAACTACTACCGTGGTTGTTGCCAACGGGGATCCCCCATTCCGAAAGGTTACTGGGCCGGCCGTTAGGCCCAAAGTTGTATGCCACTGCTATGGTGCCGATAGATTCACTACTTCAGCGCCGTTATCGGACATTGCAGGCTGAGCATCTATTTCTCGTATATCGCTCCACACCGAGAAGAGGGATGTGTACCTCCAGCAACAACAAGAATGGAACCATAGGCTCCTATGCTGGGAGCATTTCGGGGTATAGGCCTAACCACCTCAACTCCCCGTTTCTGGCATGCTATAGTTATGAAAGTCTCTCGACGGCGGGAATGGGAGATTACCGGTAAGCCAGATGCTTCGCGAACCATATTCAACTTTAAGGCATTTCGTTGCACTTAAATCGCCCTCGTGAAGAGGCGCACTCCGATACCATTGATGTCCAATAGCTTTGATAGTCATAGCTGGATCTACTACTACCTCGTCCATTGAGTATAACAGAGCAAATGATGGTATAGCAATGAACATCGGGATGATACTAGGAAATATGGTCCGAAGAATCTCGATAGTAGTTCCATGAACAATCCTTTGCGGGATTGGATTTTTTTTATAGTGGAAATGCCATAAAGCGCGAACTAAGATCCGTGATACGAAAACCAAAATCAGAATGAGGAAGAAAAAGATATCGTGATGTAAGTCTATTATTCCTTGCATCATAGGTGTTGCTGCGTCTTGAGATCCTAATTGCCATGGTTCCGCTGCATCACAAGGAGAATTTGGAAAAAAATGGAAAATACCTGTGAACGACATTTGAAACACTTTCATCTCTATAGTTCTGCTTCTTGCTCTAAAAATGCATAAAGACTTGGAACGAAATCTATGGTTGGTCCAACCAAGAAAGGCATGGGACTTGTTGGGCATTAAGGGCGATCCATCGGCCCCTTTTGACAGACTTCTTTGTCCATCTCTTCTCTATATGATATTTATTCTAGACTAGATGGGACCAGATCTATCACTCAAAAGCAACACAAGCCTAAATGTGATCTCCCACGCCTGGCAATGATACCATTAGTGGTAAGGAGTGAGCATGTGGCAAATACCCAAACTTGTGCTTGACTAAGCCTCGCCCGCATGGAAGATAACTTGTTCTCCCATAGCCCATAGGAAGGCACTTGGGTTTCGACCAAGTCATCTCTCGCGGTAACAGTGATGAGCTGTTGAGCGAAAGACGTTAGGTGATAGTCACCATATAGAGATGTTGTTAATACCTCTAAGAGAGTCTTGCCCCCCGTATTACTCCATAGGGCAGCGAGGAGCATGCTGTGGAACCAACCAAGATGTATGTCGTCCGACCCGACCTCAGACTCTTTCTTCCCGACCTATTTTACTTTACTCTCTGGCCGCAGTTATTTAGGTGGTATCCCGAGATTTAAGAGATTTAATTCCTCCCGGGAACACACGAAACAAAGATATGAACTAGGTAAATAGAAATTGAAAAGAGATGTTTCCAATTCATCAAAATGATAAGTTTTTTCTACATCCATATGATCTACTAAAGTGAAAGTAGATCGGTATTGCCCATATAATAAAAGCAGATCTTGGTCCATGGAGTCCCAAGAAGGTAAGAACTCCAACCTGTCCGATGCTTCTTCGGCCAAATACGATATACAAGTGGGACCTGCACTATGAGCAAGCTGTGCGAAAAACCGCTTCTTTTTTCCGGTTCCGAAACAACTTGGGCGAAATAGGGTTCTACCGGGAAACCATGGATTTTTGAGTTTTCGCCATTGGTTACTGGTTGAGCCACTGGAATGGAATGAGATAAGAATCTCTGGAGATCTTTCCTCTCCACTTACTCGTAACAGGCTTTCCCTCTGTAGAAGACTATTTCCGAATGGCATAATTGTCCTATTTTTTACTCGATCTTCAAAGAAAACTGACTCCTCCTACTCCTTCTTCTCCTTTAGGATCGTCGTTGGTCCTTCTTTCACTAATGATCTCACCATTTTTTAGTCGTTCGCGCGAGGGACTATCCTTTCTATTGCTTGCCCTTGCTTTTCGCTCTCAAGACAAGGCTCTCTCTTCTATAAAGCGAAGCAAAGCGCATGGCGCTGAAGTGAAGAAAGCTCAATAAAGACACACGGCAGGGCATAGCATAAATGAAACCGCTGATCATTTCATAAAAAAGATATGCTTGACCTTTCTCGATGCTTTTTGGGGGGTGACTCACCAACCGACCCAGCAGTTATCGATGACAGAATGGTACGAACAAATAAAAGTCATTCTATTTGGTAGTTCTCCATGGACTTCTCTCTTTACCCCTTTGCATATGTTCGTGCACCTCCAGATGGGCGGGGGCCGGCCTACCACTCCTTTATGCAGCATTTATTAGCTTAGCTGGGTTGGGCGGATCGTGCAATAAGCCTCTCCCTTCCCCCGTATGCAGCTACCTTAGATAGAGTGACTCTACAGGTAGTTGACTTGCTTAGTAGCATGGGTTCTATGACTCTTCGACTTACAGGCTAAATAAGATATCTTTTTTGCTTTTAAAGCGCTGTGAAGGTCACAGGGGAAACCCGATGTTGCGTAGGAATTAGTGCTGGAAGCCCTAGTAGTAAGCAGAAAAGAAAAAGTAGCCCCAAGCCTTATTCATAAGCTCAAGATAGCCAAGATGGATTCTATCTACTATTTGAATAATATCTACTCTGGGTAGTGAGATGGACTCTTCCAAGCCTCTATATGGAGGAGATAAAGGGTATACTGACTGTCTTCGTCCTCTGGATGAGTCTGTCAGTCCAGTCCGCCAGGTCAATCAATTGCCATTGCAATGTAAGAGTAAAAAATAGATTCTCCTCTCTCTCATACTGTCGTAAGTACGCTCGTTCCTGTCCTTGCTACTGGTTCTTCCCCAGTCTGGCCAAGGCAAGCGACCTCAACTGCACTACCTAGCCAACCATCTTCACCCCATTTTTCCCCCGTAGGGCAGAGCGTTCCTCAATGGCAAACTAGGAACACGGAAGCGATGAGAGCATGCCCGCTCTCGCCGGCTAACACAATGCGGGGGAGACTAGCCGAGAAACCTAAGCCAGCTATCACCCCAGCGGAGTCTAGTCTTCTTATCGAGATGAGCATGAGCGGTCAAGCCCTGCAATGAGATCATGCGCCCTAAGCCTGGGCTACTGTTGTGTGTTCCGATCCTTCCAGTGAGAGCTTACTCCGCTGTTCGTGGTGGAGTAAGGGCTTAGGATTAGGGGTAAGGGCATGCCTTAAGGCAGCTCGTGACCCAGGGTAGGCGCATTAGACTGAAGTAGTTTTTGTAGCAGGAGATCCCGAACCACAGCTCTCAATCCGATACTAAGAGTTTGCTTCCTTAATGGCGTAATGTAAAAGATAGCAGAGAGTAGTCAGTGTCAGTAGCTCCTTTTTTCCCGAGTGCGGGCAGAGGAAAGTAAGTCAGCCGGGTACGGCTTGTATACAGGGATCTAATCGACCAAAGTAAGTGGATGGATCCCCATGAATATGGAACCGAACCCCGGCTTGCTGCCTGAACCAGGGCTTGCTTCTAGAGATTCCGTAGGAATCTACTTATATAGCCGCTGCAGATGGGACTCAACTTTCTTCTATTTTTATCCCCTTCCGCCTATTATACCTACACGCCCTCAGCAGAGTGGTCAGTAAACCCTTTTCCAGAGACACGTACTCTTATTCTTGGCCAGAGAGATAGGTGGACAAGAAAGACAGGTCCAAGTTGCTCAAAGATGCCAGTAGTCACAGTGAAAGAAAAAGAGGAAGACGGCCATAAAGCCATGAAAGCGTTCCACTCGTGCTTCTGTAAAGAGAATAACCCTACCGCTGAAAGGCTTCGGAAGCACCTCGCTCACCACTTGAACGGACCGAAGGACACACCACAAGCTTCATTCAAGCATTTCCCACATAAAGCAGTTCTTCCTTTCCATTTCATCACTTCAAAAACCTGCCTTTCAAACTTTTATAGCAATCAGGTAAGGCCGAGGCTAATAGGAAGTACAGATATTCATTCAACCAAAAACCAACCGCCGAACCGAAACCGATCTGGTAGACAGAGACGAAGACAAGGATGAATAATCTGAAGAAGGCTATGCCGAATCCGAGGGAAGAAGAAGACTACGAAGAAGGAAGCCGATGCCTAGGCCGAGGCTGGTGCCTAATTCTATGCTTCAATCAAGCCTAAGCTAGAGCTGGAGCTGAAGCCTAATTCTAAGTTTCATCTAAAGCTGAAGTTAGGGCTGGAGCCTGAGTTGGTGTTGATGTCTTAGAGTAGCGAAACTACAAGTGAAGGGGCGCTATCCGGAACCCTTAAGGTCGGGGACAATCTGCTTCGATTGGGCCTTGCAGGCAGACAGGTTAACTTGTGGAGACAAAATGGAATCCTATAAGAATGTCGAGTCCCGAGGGACTGCAAGAGGCTGAGCTAACAAGCTGGCTGAATATATCAGAGGGATCCCATAAATAATAAGTAAGAGAAGTCACCCGGGCTATGAGCTATTTCGTCGTTTTCTTGCCGGAGTTCGCTAGCCGTTCAATCTGATCTTCCGGCGGAAGAGCGCGGCTCGAGACTACTCTTTCAATTCAATCAAAATGAAAGGCAAGCAGGAATTTAACCCACTAATGGGCCAGCTGCATAATCACGTATGTAAGCAAGTAATCCCCCTCTTTCGCAGGAAGCATTACTCATTTCTTCAGAGTTGAAGAAAAGGCTACCGATTTCCCACTGACTATTATGTAAGGGCTTGACCCTTGGCCAAGCAGTTCAGATCTAATTCACCGCAACCCGAAAGACCTAGCCGAACTTAACGTACCATAGAATCTTTCACTCTCTTTTGCATATCAAAGTTAGAGTTTATTATTGGGCCGAGGTTTGGACTTTTTTCTTCAAGAAAGAACTAAGATTTCTCTATATGAGAATTCTCTAGTCCACGTTCGCCACTCATAAGATAGCTTTATGACGAGAGGAGGGGAAGAGTCTATCAAATTGTGACTCTAAAACAAATAAAAGAAAAAAGCGTGACGAGAATTCTAGAATTAGATAAAGAATTTTATTATTAGATACATACATTATGTTAGAAGGTGCAAAATCAATAGGTGCCGGAGCTGCTACAATTGCTTTGGCGGGAGCTGCTATTGGAATTGGAAACGTTTTCAGTTCTTTGATTCATTCTGTAGCACGCAATCCGTCATTGGCAAAACAATTATTTGGTTATGCCATTTTAGGCTTTGCGCTGACAGAGGCTATTGCCTTGTTTGCGTTAATGATGGCTTTTCTGATTTTATCTGTATTCCAAACGAGCACCGTGATGAAATAATAGGAGGAAATGCGCTCGTTTCTCCGACGGGCGCAGAGTACCGATTAAATACATTGGCCAAAAAAGTCTCAGAAATGAGCGGAGACACCGGCTACCAGTCTTCGTTCTTTCAAAGACTTATTGAATTTCGTCAGAATAACCACTAAGGGCAAAATCATACTCAAAAGAAGAGTTTGATCAACCTTAGCCGACGCCTTCCGTAACACCACAGACTACTTCAGGGCTGAAGTGAAGAGCTACCAATACAACGGCACCTGTCAGGAACTGTTTAAAAAGGACCGAGAACTACATAGGGTTTGAGACTCACTTCCTTGAAAAGAGGTAAATGGGTTATGTAGGCTGTGATCGTTCAAGAGAAAGAGAAATGGAGCGGTTGCTCAACCAAAGCCGGTCAAAGAATCGACTATATGCCTAATATTGCCAGAAGTGAATTTAATCACCCCGAGAATACTAAGCAGACTTGAACTCCTCCCTTACCGCTCAGATGATTCCCCGATCCGCTAAATCGTCGGATTGTCTTCTTAGAGTTAGAGTAGAGCTATGATGCAGCAAGACTATTAGCCGATAGGAGAATAGTCTGATAGTCTCTTTTTGTCTGAATTCAGACCATTTGAAAACTCATTTATCTCATACATACGCCTGTGGTGCCCAACCTTATTTGAAATCCCCACTGTTCTCGGGCGATAGAGGATTCCCCTTGTTTTCGGGGCAGAGGGCAACCCAAGCTGAACTTATCTTTCGGTTAGAGAAAGACTGTCTCTGTTTGAGACGCCCTATCCATTCTGTTTCCGATATGCGCTTCCCTTAAGGTAAACAAGATTCGAAACCAGATCCGCCGCCCTAGTTAGTGTAGTCGTTGAGAGGGAGTACCCGCCCTATTAAGTACGTCTAAGAAAGGAGATAGATAGTAGGTATGTCCTGGAAGCAAAATAGCTTCTTTTTAAGTATGTCATCGTAGCAAGATGGGCAGGCTAGCCAATTATAGGCACCCATCACTAGGAAGATAGAGAATCTTTCTTTCACTACAGTCCGAGGGGATTATATCCCTAAAGGCTTTATAAAAAGGGTAGCGAACGAGCTGGCTGGTGCTGTTAGCCATGGGCTGGTGTGTCTATGCAAAAGAAGAAGAAGCTACCTATGGGCGGTTGCTGCTCTCGGGATAGGGAGTTTGAGTCAGCGAAGTCAGTCGGTTAACAGAAGTATAGAATTCCGAGCTAGGCGATCATTGTGCTATCGGTGTCCGGCATTGCCCTGGGAGAATAGAGAATCTGAGCTCTCGTTCCAAGCTGTGGCCAGTGTGGATGGTGGCATAAAAGAATCCCCTAAAATCATCCTCTCAGAAGCAAGTGGCAGAAGCTAAAGAGAAGCCGGTGAAACGGTATTGAAGAATTGAAGCTAGTAGCTCTAGGTCCTGCCGGTGTGAAGCATGAAAGAAGATCTCGGGCTCATACAGAGCTCTCGGAATGTCTTGAAAAACCACTCTTTACAGCTAGCGAACCTTAAAAAGGAATCGAAGGAATCTCTACCTTACTATCCAACTCCTGTAACCGTAGTTTATTTTTCTTGCTGCATTCGATCCCCAAGGCTCATAAGGCGCCTGAACCCGCCAAGACTCTCCACGGATGCTATCTGTTCTATCTGCCAAGGGCATGAACCTATGCCTAAACATTGGAACACCCGACAACCACATCATCTCTCGACTGTCGGGAAAGAGAAGCCTTCACTTCAGCCCTGAAAGAGGCTGCGATAGCTATGGTTCGATGCCTTGAAAGACGCTGCGATAGCTACGCTGACATAACCTTCCGTTGTTTTATTGATTGACTTGTCGACCCACTCATATAGTACTCCTCCCTGGCCTAAGCTATACTGCTCTACTGCTTCTTTTGGGACTGTGTCTAGCCTGTCGAACTTATTCCTCTCACCTACCTTTGGGTTGTGTCGGTCGGGAGGGCCTAGCGGGAGGAGCAGATGAGTAAACAAAGAATACAAGCAGCAGGAGCTGAGGTACTTTGTTTGATGCTGACTCAACATATGAACTTAGGCCT